CTTACATCTCCGACAACTGGTGGAGTGACAGCTAGTTTTGGTATGTTGGGGGATATCATTATTGCCGAACCCAATGCCTACATTGCATTTGCAGGTAAAAGAGTAATTGAACAAACATTGAATAAAACAGTACCCGAAGGTTCACAAGCAGCTGAATACTTATTCCAGAAGGGTTTATTCGACCTAATTGTACCACGTAATCTTTTAAAAAGCGTTCTGAGTGAGTTATTTAAGCTCCACGCCTTTTTTCCTTTGAATCAAAAGTCAAGCAAAATCAAAATCAAGTAGAGCACTAAGTTCAATTATTTTTTTTGTGTTTGTAGCAAAAAGTAGTTAGTTTATCGGAATCAAAGTAAATAAGATAATAATGGCCTTTTCTTTGGTGATCGAAGATCGAATTGTAGAAAGAATTAAAACTAAAGTTGAGTATATCTCTTTTTTTGACCTATATTTATATTCCTGATTACGAATCGAGAAGCCTTTATCACCATCACCAAGAGTGAGTTCTTCCTTTCGTGAAATTCGGCAAATAAAACGAATTTTCGAAAATTAGAAGATAAGAACAAAAGACAAAGAAATGAAGAAAAATACTAAAGTTTATTATCATACATATCTTTCTCATGTAGGAGATGAATAAGTCCATTTATTTCGTTCTACAGTTCTACATTCTTTGCACTTATTCTTATTATACGTACTCAGTTAGATTTAGATATCTAGATGCTTAGATCTATACTAAGAATTTGAAATTCTTCTCTATTAATAATAAATATTATCTAATTAGAATTCAAATTCTTAATTTAATTATAATTATTACAAGATATCTTTATTTATATAATAATAATAACAGATACAAATAGTAAATCGAGGTACCCCTTCTATGACAAATTTGAACCTTCCGTCTATTTTTGTGCCGTTAGTAGGCCTAGTCTTTCCGGCAATTGCAATGGCTTCTTTATTTCTTCATGTTCAAAAAAACAAGATTGTTTAGATCCGCTGGGACCCAATCTCATCCATTTTTTTTTTGAAAACGTGGACTTGTCTCATAACACGGATATCTATTTATTGGAATATAGTATAACATGTGATTTCCGCCGAACATAAAGGAAAAAACTCTTATGCCCGCAGAAACATGATATATGGATATATCAATTCTAGCAATTTTCAAATAGATCAGGATCTCTGGATGGCTGAAATGTAGTCGGTGAATCTATATGTATATCGCGATATGTATAGTGGAATCGTATTAAATAAAGAGTATGTTATTATTTTAGATTTAACCAATTTGATGAATTACTCCTAAAGGTTGACATCAAACTAGTGCTAGTTCACCTCAAACTAGTGCTAGTTGATGAGAGTTACTTCGGAAACAAAAAAGTAAAGTCAAATTTCTCTGGGGTATTATCTCAATTCCAATAAAATGCAATCGAGTAAAGTATGACTTGGCGATCAGACGATATATGGATAGAACTTATAACGGGGTCTCGAAAAATAAGTAATTTCTGCTGGGCCTTTATCCTTTTTTTAGGTTCATTAGGCTTCTTATTAGTTGGAACTTCCAGTTATCTTGGTAGAAATTTGCTATCTTTTTTTCCGCCTCAGCAAATCATTTTTTTTCCACAAGGAATCGTGATGTCTTTCTACGGAATTGCGGGTCTCTTTATCAGCTCTTATTTGTGGTGCACAATTTCCTGGAATGTAGGTAGTGGTTATGATCGATTCGATAGAAAGGAAGGAGTAGTCTGTATTTTTCGTTGGGGATTTCCGGGAAAAAATCGTCGCATATTCCTCCGATTTTTTATAAAAGATATTCAGTCCGTTAGAATAGAAGTTAAAGAGGGTATTTATGCTCGTCGTGTTCTTTATATGGACATCCGAGGCCAGGGGTCCATTCCCTTGACCCGTACTGATGAGAATTTGACTCCACGAGAAATTGAACAAAAGGCTGCTGAATTAGCCTATTTCTTGCGTGTACCAATTGAAGTTTTTTGAGAATTTGAGAATCAGAACGTTCATTCAATTAAAGAAAACGTATATGAAAGAACCATAAAACGAAACAGTTTTTATGGTCTTTATGCGCACGCAATTCAATAACAAATAACAAATCGAAATAATAGAGTCATCTCAGATGGCAAACCATTTCGAAAGCAAGAATTTTTTTTAGTTCAATATTTGTTGGAATTGACACTTTAGATCTAGATAGATCGTATCTTGTAAATTTGAAATTCTTTCTTTTGTATTCTTTAATGACCAACAATTGGATTTCTTAATTAAATAATGAGAACTAGCCAATTTATCCTTTGCCAGTCATTTTTTTTTGATCATCCTAATATCTTTCCCTCAATTATTCTATTCCTGACTATGGGTAATCGGTGAAATTTTTTCGAAATATTGGATATTTTGATAGCAAAGGAATTCTTTCGTCTCAAAATCTGAATAATATTCATTACTTAAAGTGGTTCTTTCGATCATTCATCGAAAGGGGACACTTGATTTTGAATTT